CTCCAGGGAAAAACACTATTATCTCCTATCATAAAAATTCCCAATTCTCCTTTTGGGGCTTCTACTCTGACATAAAGTTCTTGTTTCGACAATTCAAAAGTGGGAGAAGGCTTTTTACTAATGAATCGATATTCAAAATCATTCCATTCGGAATCCCTTGCTTTATCAAAGCGACGGACTTCTAAATTCTCATAGGGCCCCCCCGGAATTCCTTCCAGAGCCTGTTGAATAATTTTTATGGATTCCGCCATTTCACTGATTCGTACTAAATAACGAGCTAATGAGTCTCCTTCTTTTTGCCATTGGACTTCCCAATCGAATTCATCGTAACACTCATAATGATCAACTTTACGAAGATCCCATTGCATTCCGGAAGCTCGTAGCATTGGTCCTGATAAACCCCAATTTATTGCTTCCTCTCCACCAATAATGCCCACTCCTTCAACTCGTTCCAAAAAAATGGGATTCCGCGTAATAAGCTTTTGATATTCAACAACTCCTGTTAAAGAATAATCGCAGAAATCCAAACATTTATCTATCCAGCCATGAGGTAGATCAGCAGCTACTCCCCCGATACGGAAATAATTATGCATCATTCGCATACCTGTGGCAGCTTCGAATAGATCATATAGCAATTCCCTCTCTCTGAAAATATAGAAGAAAGGAGTCTGTGCACCGATATCCGCCATAAAAGGCCCAAGCCATAACAAATGAGAAGCTATACGACTCAACTCCAGCATAATGACTCTGATATAGCTGGCTCTTTTAGGTACTTGAATATTTCCCAATTGTTCTGGTGCATTTACCGTTATTGCCTCTGTGAACATAGTAGCTAAATAATCCCAACGTGTTACGTAAGGTAGATACTGTATAATTGTTCGGTTTTCCGCAATTTTTTCCATCCCTCTGTGTAAATAACCCAATATGGGTTCACAATCAATAACATCTTCACCATCTAGAGTAACGATGAGTCGAAGAACACCATGCATTGATGGGTGGTGAGGACCCATATTGACTATCATGAAGTCTTTTCTTATATCCGGTACAGTCATATGTTTTCTTCCCCGATTCATTATTTCATGAATTGCTGAAAACGAAACGAGGTTCATCAAAATTCAAGATCTAATAAAGCAAATAATTCAAACGAATTTTCAAATTAACGAGTTTTTGGTTCCCGAATATCCAACTGATCAATTAATTCTTTATAACGTACTCTATTTTTCTTTGACAAATAAGCCAGTATACGTTGACGTTTTCCCAGAATTTTCCGCAGACCTCTCTGGGATAAATAGTCTTTTCTGTGCAATTCCAAATGTGAAGTAAGTCTCCGTATCTTATTGGTGAAACTGAATACTTGAAATTCAACAGACCCTTTGTTTCTTTCTTTTTCTTCTTGCGGAATAACTGAGATGAATGAATTTTTTACCATAAAAAGAATTCTTCTCTCTCTCTTTTTTTTCTTTCTTTTCCACAGATATGGATTTTACTGATCAGGAATAATAATAATGCCAGTCATTTAGATCTGGTACACACAATAAAATAATCTGGATTTATTCATAGACTACTTTCTATCGAATCCAATTGAAAATTGGATTCGATAGAAGGAGATGGTACATTTCTACACCCACAAAAGGGAATGATTGGGACTTAAGAAAATTCTGCCGATTCATTCCTAGATCCAATTGATATGATACATCATTGAATCAGTATCATGTATCAGAATCTAATGTAACACAACGTGTGTGTACATTTGTATACCTTTATATACCGGATATGACACGTGATAGAGATATATAGGAAATCCACCATCAACTAATTCTGACTCGTGGATACATATGTATCCTTGACATACTGAAACGACTGCCATTATTGGTATCAAACCAGTAGCGATTCATACAAGCTAAATCTTCTAATCGATAATTGGGCCAAAGAAACAATTTGAATTGGATAAATTCATTTATATCTGTATCAAAATGCTTGTCCTCATCCAAAAATTGCACACAGTTCCTTACGTTGTTGCCATTGAAAAATACTGAATTTCTATTCACAACATTCTCATTCTCGGAATTCAAACAAATTAGAATTCTCAATTCTCTACGACGTCTAGGAGATGGAATATTTTCAGGAACAAGCAAAGCATAATTATTTTCATCTCCATTCACAAGTACCTTTCCATGTTGTGCAATGGATCTATCGAAATAATCTTCATCAACATATTTTTTTTCTCGGCATATTCGATTAGTTTGGTACTTATTCTTATGGACCAATGAAATACTTATGGTTTGATACATAATCCATTGTCCATCCCATTTTATAGACAGACGAACCGGTTCGATAATCAATATTCCCCTTTTTATCAATTCTGTAAGAGTTAGATCCTTCTGAATCAGCATTACATCCAGGCGCATTTCTCCTCTTTGAATAGAGGATATAGCAATTTCCCTTGGATTTATCAGCCTAAGCAGGAGACAATATACCTTGATATTATTTAGAATTCTTTGATTCAAAGGATCAGCCCATCTCAATTGAAAAAGCAAATACCTTTTCAGGAAGAAATCTAGTTCCGCTTCCTTATTGCTCTTGGATTGTTTTTTCTTTCTACGTTTTTTAATGTCTGATTCCGCGGAATCTTTTTCAAGATCTTTTTGTCGGTTTCGTGGATCTGATCCAAGATTCCCTTGACCCAGCTCTTCTTTTTCTTCTTGATTTCGATTCTCTAATTCAAGATATTCTTTTTGATTAGATGATAGACGAAGATCCTTTTTTTGATTTCTGTTGATGTTTTTATTTTCACTAATGTTTTCATTTCCATTCAAATTGAAAATAAGTAATTTGATTGGTATGATCCACGGTTTAATCTTATATGCATCATAAAGTAGCACAAATTCTGAGAAGAACCAGGGTTCTAGATTCGATATGGGACGATGTAGCATTTCTTCATTCATTCCCATCCAATCAAAAAAAAACTTTTTTTTTTGATTGGATGGGTTGATTTCTTGATGAATCGTGAGATAAAAAAGATCTTTCTTATCAATTATTTGATAATTATTAGTCCCAGTCTTAGTATTTTTATTAATGTTGGTTCCAGTATCTATATCGGTCCAAGTCTCAATATCGATATTCTTTCTAAGAAAAAAATTGAGAATTCTCCACTCCAAATATTTTCTATCCGGATTTTTCCCCGTATCAATAATAGACCCTTCCCCTAGATAATCATTAATAGCTATACCCCCGGGTACATAAAATGATTCGGGTTTAGGCATGTTGTAATTATATGGAATCTCTCGGTCTCCATTTACTTGGAATGGCGATCCATAAATATATGAGTCCTTCCTGTCTTCATAATGAATATATTTATGTGATAAAAGATCATATCTGTAGTGTTTTTTAAATTTTTCTTTTTTACTCGGTAATGAGTTCACTACATAATTATTTTGTTTCTCGTAATGAATTAATTGGTCTTTTTCTTTTTCATATGAATCTTTTTTTGAGTCTTTATTTTGAATCATACGACGTTGATTGACTCTATTTCGCCATTTTTGCGGTACTAATTTAGACCATCTAGTCTGAGATAAATTGTATTGATAATGACCCCTTAACCAATTTTTCCATTCATTCATTCCAGAATTCGGAAGTTTCTTAGACCTCGATTTGGCATCCAATATTCCTCGTGTCCCAAAATGGTCCTTTATTCTATCCTTAAGAAAAAGATATGCTCCACGATATTGAAGTACAGATCTCAAGTAATACTTATTAATAATTTGGATTTGTGATAAATTGTAAAATACATATGCTTGGGACAAGGAAGATAAGTCACAATAAATCTGTGATTTATTATTACTAATATTAGAAAGAGACTTTTTTATAGTCGAAATAAAGTGAATTGCATTTTGATTTGTTTCATCAATTCCTTCTTTATTTCTTTCATCATTGTAAATGTCTTTGTCGATAATTTTTTTTGTTGATTCAAATTCAAGGAAAAGTTGTGCATTTATTCTGGGAATATTAATGTTACATAGAAAGATATCCATATAGATTCTTTCAATGAAAGATTTCATAAAATAGTGCCATTTACGTATTAATCGGGCACCTCCTCTTTTTGATATCTGCCAAATATGTTTCTGTGATTCCGATCTTTTATCATCACAACCTGTCTCGTTAGGACTAATCTTTCTATTTGGAGTTAGAAATACTTTTCTCTTGTCTTTTGTAATCCTTTCTATTTTATTTTGGATTGTGGTTGTCCTATCAGCCAGATCCTTCATTTTTTTTTCTGTCAGTGAATAATTTGTCCAATCCACAGATCTAATTCGAATGATCGATTCATGGTTAATCTTATTACTAATTATAGAATCTTTTCTATTTTCATTTGGTTCATATACTTTTACTTTCCTCAATCCAAATAAGAAAATTAGATTTACTTTTGCAAACTCTTTTATTATTCTTTTTATAAATAGAACTGTTTTGAGAATCCATCTTGTTTTTTCTTTTAAGACCCTTAGAAACCATTTTTTTCTTTCTCCTAAAGCTCTTAGAACTAGAAAACATTTCTTTTTCACTTTTCTAATTTTTTTTTCGAGTTCTTTCCAAATGGGGTCAAAAAAGGAAGGTCCTTTTCGGGGAGAACCAAAAGGTAGTTCAGTTTCCATCCCCCAGACTGTTAAAAAACCAAAATTTTCTTTTTTTCCTTTCTTTTTCATTCGATCTCTATGATCGAATCGTAGCTTAGATCTGTGCCAAGGTTTCAGACAGAAGGGAAATAGGATCTTTATTTGAATACCGTCTGTTAGCCAGTCTTTCGGAAATTCTGTTTCTGATAATTGAACACCATTATAGGTGCATTTAACATGCATTTCTCTATTCCACTCCTTCCAATCCTCGTACCACTCGGGGAATTGAAATAATAACATACGGCCGAGATTTTTAGCTATTATCAATGAAGGCAATACGATGTATTTTCTAAGAATCGATTGTGTTACTAACATAGAACCTCTTATTGC